TTTTGACTATTACTATAGATTCTTATTCTATATTATAGTTATTTTTTATTTCTATTTTTTATATTCTAATATAATAAATAAAAAATAGAAATAAAAAAAATATATATATTAAAAATGAAATCAAAATTATTTCAAATTTTTAGAAAGATTAGCCTTGTCTTTGTTTATGTTTAGGGTTAGAACAAATTACCATAATTCGTCCTCGTCTACGGATCAGTCGACATTTTTCACAAATTTTACGAACAGAGGCTCTTATTTTCATATTTGTCATTCCCAAACTGAATTCTCAATATACTTAATAGGAAGAAAATATCTTTCTTTCAATTGGAACCTTACTGATTTTATCTCTCGAGATGGGAAATTCAAAAGTTGAAAAAACTACTTAATCGTTCGAATCTTTATTGTGGAGTCTATAAATTATACGTCCTCTAGTTGAATCATAACGACTTACTTCAATTTTTACCCTATCCCCAGGTAGTATACGTATAAAACTGCGCCGTATTCTTCCCGAAATATAACCTAAAATGAAATCTTCATTATCTAAACGAACCCGAAACATACCATTGGGAAGTGATTCAGTAATTAAACCTTCATGAATCCATTTTTGTTCTTTCATTCCACGTAAAACCCCCTTAAATTGAAGTATCAACTAATTAATGTAGGAGGAGTGAGATTAGAAACCCGCCCTTTTCCTTTCTTTTTTTTTTTTTTTAACAAAAAGGAAGTTCCGAAGAAAATTAGTATATCAGAAAAATTACCATATATAACACAAAAGTTCTCCGCCGATTCCTTCTAGTCGAGCCTCTCGATCTGTTATTATACCCCGAGAAGTAGAAAGTATTACAATCCCCATTCCGCCTAAAACTCTCGGAATTCGTTGATAATTAGAATAGATTCGTAGACCGGGTCGACTTATTCGTTTTAAATTCAAACGAGGTTTTTGTAGCCCCTTTCTATGTCGTAGCTTTAAAACACAAAAAGACTTTTCGCTTTCACGATGTTTCCTGGCGTTTTCAATAAAACCCTCTCGTAAAAGTATTTTAATAATGTTTTTGGTGATGTTAGTACATGGTACTCGAATCGTTCCTTTTCTATTCATATCAGCATTTCGTAGAGAGTTTATTATGTCAGCAAGAGTGTCCCTAGCCATGATAAACTAAAAAGGGTTTTGTCTATAGTTTTAGGTATATTGACATGTTCTTTTTTTTTTTTTTTTTTACATTTTGTAATTATTAGTTTATCCATTTAGTTTCTTAATTTATCAATTTAGTTTCAAAGTATATGCGTCAGACACACTCTACTAATGACTAATGAATTTCATCTATTTCAGAAAATTGTTTAGTATAAACTCTATCAAGGGCTCTTCTTCTATATTTATAATACCTCAGGTGCTAGTGAAACTATTTTAGTGAAATTTAATTGTCTCAATTCCCGGGCGATCGCACCAAAGATTCGAGTTCCTTTTGGATTTCCTTCTTGATCAATGACAACTGCAGCGTTGTCATCATATCGGATTATCATACCATTGTCACGTTTGAATTCTTTACAAGTACGTACAATTACAGCTCTGATCACTTCTGATTTTTCGAGGGGTGTATTTGGCAATGCTTCCTTGATCACAGCAACAATAATGTCACCTATCTGAGCATATCGTCGATTACTAGTCCCGATGATTCGAATACACATTAATTCTCGGGCCCCACTGTTATCCGCTACATTCAAATGGGTTTGAGGTTGAATCATTTTTTGAATCTCTTCTTTAAAATTTAAAATTAAAAGGAGAAGTAAAAAAAAAGAAATATTGGTTTGTCAAAAAAAAAAGAAACTTGCAATTATTTTTTTATCCCCGTAGGCTTTTTTCTTTAGTTTGGTTTAGTTTGGCTGGGTTCCATCTTCTACATTTTTATCCCGAAGTAATGTAATGAATTGAGTTCGTATAGGCATTTTTGAAGCCGCTATTGAAATCGCCTTTTGGGCTATATTTTCTCCGACTCCGCCCATTTCATAAAGTATTCTACCGGGTTTAACGACAGTTACCCAATATTCCGGAGACCCTTTTCCCGAACCCATACGTGTTTCTGTAGGTCTTACCGTAACTGGTTTGTCTGGAAATATGCGCACCCAGATTTTCCCCCCGCGGCGTACATGCCGTGTCATTGCCCGGCGCCCCGCTTCTATTTGTCTAGATGTAATCCACGCGGGTTCAAGTGCCTGAAGAGCATATCTACCGAAAGATATATTATTACCTCGAGAAGATATTCCTTTCATTCGTCCTCTATGTTGTTTACGGAATCTGGTTCGTTTGGGACTAAGCATAGCAATTATATCAAGATGAAATTATCAATCGAATTTTTATTCAAACCTATAGAATATAATAGAATATAATTGCTAGAATTTCTCGTTTTTTATTGAAGAGAAAACGAATAAAAAAAAAAAAGAAAGTTTGTAATTTTCTGTTCTGGGGGTACAACACAAAAACAAAGAAAGTACGGGTTTATTT